TTATTTCTTCCATGGCCCCGAGGATTCCAATATTAGCACTGATGGTACGGAAATGTAACTCGCTATTCAAACAACTATTCAGAGTTCCTAGAGCTCCCTGTAAGGCTTGTTGGAAAACTTGTTGTCGGACCTGATTAATCGCTCTTTGTTGTTCAAAATGAAGGGTTTCATTTTTGTAATTTTCTAATTGTTCCAAACTATAAGAAGTAGCATTAATCAAATTGACTTTTTCTCGTTCTATTTCAGAGTATCCATTCATTCGATACTCATCTGCTTCCATTTCCACTTTTCGTAAACGAGCCCGGGCTTTTTCGAGCTGCTCAATGGCTCCTCTACGTAATTCTTCCGAATTTCGAATAGTACTCAAAATCCTCTGTTTTCGATTATCTAATAAATCATTTAATGAAAGTAGATTTACCATTAACCATTAATTTCACAACTTCCATGATCTCTTCCCGAACCAAACATGAATCTTTCGATTCATTTGGCTCTCACGCTCAATTTTTTATTTTATGGGCATTCTCTCCCATATCTTTTTTTTTAATGTAATGAGCCTATCCTCTCTATTTCTGTTTGTATTCAAACATATCAAAACTGATACAAGACCAGAATATTAAGAGAACTCTTCCGACCAGACAAAAAATCTATAATTGTCAGCAAAGTTGTTTCTTTATTTAATTGAAAATTTCTATTTATATATAAAATATATATTTTACATTTTCATTTTATTTCCCTTTTTTATTCAAATCCAAAAATTCCTCTTTTTTATACATAGGTCGTCGATTCGGCATTGGATAAAAAAAGGCAAGGTGTCCTTTATTTATTCTAGTAAATGGTTCAAATCATTTTATCGATATGAGTGTTCTATATCAGAAAAATTACCAACTATTTTTTTTTACCATTTCGGTACTAACGTAGTGGTAGAAAGAGTACCATGTTGTGCCCGGACTTCAAACAGTTTAGCTTTAACCATGTTAATGGTCTCACATTATTGGTTGATAGAGAATCAAAGTTGACTTACCAATGAATAACGAAATGCTATGGTTCTTACATATGATTTATGAATTTATTCAGAAGGAATTCGTCGAGATTGTGCACTTTTTTTTCCTACTTTGTTTTTCCTATTTATCCTGGAAATATATATACTATATAAAATAGAAAAAAATATATAAAAAAAATAAAAATATATTCTATAAAAATATATTCTTAAAAATTTATTATATAATTATATATATAATAAATATATATAATGTAAATAACATAAATAAATAATAAATAAAATGCAGCTGGTTAGATCCAACCTATTCTTGAAATATACAACTCGCACACACTCCCTTTCCAAAAAAAATCAATACACCAAGCACTACACTTAGATTTATTGGATTTGTTGCTAAAATATCGGTATTAAACCCGAAACTCCCGGCGGATGGCCAGTGGCCTAAGGAAACAAAAGAATCGGTTAAATTTTTCATATGCTCTCCTCTTATAGATAGGACTAACAAAGAACAGAGTTCTTTTTGTATCACTTGGCTCGCCCTTTTTTTGATCGATTTCTTTTTCTTAATTTCCCATTTTTTTATGGGAGTAGATTAAATCTATTTATTGAATTCTCAAATTCAAAAAAAAATTCTTATTTTTTTTGAAGTTTCCGATAAGATACTTATTAAGTTAGGTCCTAGGTCTCGTATCAATTGCAAAATAGCTCCTTTGTTCAAACACTTCCTAAAAGAAAAGTCAAAATTCCATCGTACTAAACGAAGGACGGGAAGGAAGAAAGCGAGCGAATCCACTAATTCCTCATCCTCAAATCAGTCCTTCCCGGGGTATTGTCGCAACAAATACATAATTGTAGGAGTAAAGTATTGATATAATTCACAGAAGCAAACGGCAACGAGTTAATATAAAATAAGAAAAAAAGTACGTAACGCACTTTTTTACATTTTCATTCTAGATTCTAGGATGAAATTAAACAAAAGGATTTGCAAATAAAAGCGCTAATGCCACGACCAGTCCATAAATTGTTAAAGCTTCCATAAAAGCTAGACTAAGCAATAAAGTACCTCGTATTTTTCCTTCTGCTTCTGGTTGTCTCGCAATACCTTCTACGGCTTGGCCTGCAGCAGTACCTTGACCAACTCCAGGTCCAATAGAAGCAAGCCCCACGGCCAATCCAGCAGCAATAACGGAAGCGGCAGAAATCAGTGGATTCATGATGATAGGTTCCTCGCACCAAAAAAAAATGGTTAATGATACAATCAACCAATGAATTATTACTTATTTGATCACTAAAATATATCGAGTCGAAGTAAGTAAAACTTCGAATAAAAATAATAAATAATATAGATAGGGGTAACCCTATATAACTAGTATATATCTAATATCACATATACATTTGTTTCTTACATAACGTAAACCGCGCGCATTTTATATTGAATCGGATTCTAGAATAATTCTTCAAAAGATATACATACAGGGGCTGTGGCTGGACTTATAGACATTACATATATCTAGTGTGACCCCCTAACCCATCCACCATTTCGTAATATCGTCTATCTTTCCTCCTACAACTCTAGTCGTATATACATATGTATTTCTATCTATTATGTTCCCCAACCAAGAACAAAATAGATTTTCCTGAACCATGCATTGCCTCAATTGGGATAAGCTTAAAAAAAAGAAGACTATTTCGAAAACTAATCAATGATGACCCTCCATGGATTCCCCTATATAAGCCGCGGCTAAAGTTGCAAAAATAAGAGCTTGAATACCGCTTGTAAATAATCCAAGAAACATGACAGGTATAGGAACTACTGAAGGTACTAAAGAAACAAGAACAACAACTACTAATTCATCAGCCAATATATTCCCGAAAAGTCGAAAACTAAGAGATAAAGGTTTTGTGAAATCTTCTAGGATGTTAATTGGTAAAAGTATTGGAGTTGGTTGAATGTATTTTCCGAAATAACCCAATCCCTTTTTGGTAAGACCCGCATAAAAATATGCCACTGACGTGGGTAAAGCTAAAGCAACAGTAGTATTTATATCATTCGTGGGGGCGGCCAACTCCCCATGAGGTAACTGTATGATTTTCCAAGGTAAAAGGGCCCCCGACCAATTAGAAACAAAAATAAATAGGAACATGGTTCCAATAAAGGGAACCCAAGGACCATATTCTTCTCCAATCTGAGTTTTGCTCAAGTCTCGAATAAATTCAAGGACATATTCGAAGAAATTCTGACCGTCGGTCGGAATGGTTTGTGGATTCCGAACAGCTATGATGACTGAACCTAATAAGATAGCAATCACGACCCAAGAAGTGATAAGTACTTGGGCATGAATTTGTAAACCCCCTATTTGCCAATATAAATGTTGGCCTACTTCTACACCTGATATATCGTATAACCCTTTGAGTGTTTTAATGGAACATGGTATAACATTCATATTGTCCTCTGACAGAAATCGAACTTCAAAAAAAGAATTATTTTGATTCAAGCATCTCTTTCTCAACTTATCTACTTTCATCATTAATCATATATTTAGAATACCAAGAAATCACATAAGATAATATCAATATCCCATTTTATCTCTTTTTAAAAATTCAAGACAAGACATAGTAACCGATCCAAGAAATCAAAATAATTAACTAATCTTATTATTCTTAATCATAACATAATCATAATCAACGACTTCTTATATAGCTAGAACGACCCTCACAAATTGCGGATACAAATTTGTTAAGAATCAATCGGATTGAAGCTATAGCGTCATCGTTGGCTGGAATCGAAATATCTGCGAGATCTGGGTCACAATTTGTATCGATTAAACAAATTGTTGGAATTCCCAAAATGACACATTCTCGAAGAGCCGTATATTCTTCTTGCTGATCAACGATGATTACAATATCGGGCAACCCAGTCATATATTTGATCCCACCCAGATATGTTTGCAAAGTAGATAATTTTCTCTTCAACATTGCTGCATCTCTTTTAGGGAGACGGTTGAGTTTCCCCATCTTTTGTTCTGCTCTTAAGTCTCTGAACTTATGAAGTCTCGTTTCCGTAGTGGACCAATTCGTTGACATACCACCGAGCCATTTTTTATTAACATAATGACATCGAGCCCTTATTGCAGCTGATGCTACTAAATCCGCTGCTTTATTTTTGGTACCAACGATTAAAAAGTTTTTTCCTCGGCTTGCTGCATCAAAAACTAAATCACAAGCTTCTGATAAAAAACGAGCAGTTCTAGTAAGATTTGTAATATGAATACCTTTACGCTTTGCAGAAATGTAAGGGGCCATTCTAGGATTCCATTTCTTAGTACCATGACCAAAATGAACTCCAGCCTCCATCATCTCTTCCAAATGGATGTTCCAATATCTTCTTGTCATTTTTCCCACGCTTTTTTTTAACAAATAAATAATTGTTCCTACGGAACCTTCTACCGGGATTGACCGTTGATACACAGCCCAAACTGTTCATTTCTTTTTTTTTTTTTTTTTTTACTTCATTTTTTTTATTACCAAATCAAAAAAGTAAAAAGAAGAAATCTCACCTTAGGAATTATGAAATCGCGTAAATGATTTTTCTGGTGTGTCATGGAAATTGTTTGGGGCGCAAGAACAAAAAAATTCTCTATGGTGTAACAAAATATCTCTCATTTCCAACTCGAATAGATTTTTCTTTTTGATTTCCAAATGAATGTTTTTGTCTTGCCTTGAACAGTGCACTAATTTTTTGAATCCGGTACCGACAGGGATAATCCCTCCCAGAACAACATTTTCTTTCAGACCCTTCAACCAATCAATACGACCCCGTAGAGCAGCTTTTGCTAAAACTCTAGCAGTTTCTTGAAAACTTGCTTCGGATATGAAACTTTGAGTATTCAGAGATGCCCTCGTTATTCCCAATAAAATTGCCCGATAACAGATCGCTTCGTCTAAAGCACGCCCTGCTCGTTCCGCCCGCAACAATCCGATTAATTCTCCAGGCAAAAAAACATTAGACATTCCATCTTCTGAAACCAACACTTTTGATGTTACTTGCCGTACAATAATCTCTATATGTCTATTATGGATCTGTACCCCCTGGGATCGATAAACCTTTTGGATCTTATTAACCAAAGAGATACGACTTTGAGCTATGGTTAGCTCAGCTCCAATTAAGAATCCCCAAGGAATTCCGAGAATTCTTGGTATACGCTCGTTCCAACCTTCAACTCTCCTTTCAAGGTTCATCGATATTGAACCAATCGAACGCACTTCTAAGATTTGTTCCACTTTTGGAAGGCCTTGCGTTATGTCACCAGATCGGGATTTTTCATATATAAATGTAACTAATGTATCTCCTTCAGAAAGGGGTTCTCCATAATGTCCGTGAACAGTCGCTCCTGGAGTAGCCAAATAGGGCTTAGCTGATCTTATAACTAAGGAGTCAACGTGAACAATGAAAATTTGACCAGATTTTTTTATGTGTGGTCCATATTTAACTAGACATATATTTTCACAAATAAATTGTCCAATGCTAATTATTGTGGATGTCTCTTCACAATAATTGTGATGTAGAAAGCACCGATTCAAATGGAATGGATTCAAAATGATGTTATTGCGCGGGCCGGGATTATAAATCTCCCTATTTTCATCTATTAAACAGTATTTAAGTACTTCAAGTACTTGGAAAGTCTGTTTAAAATTATCAAGTATCCAATATTTGTTTAACAAGATCTGATTATGAGTTATTAAATGGTAAGATGAATAAAAGTTCACTATTTTAGGTACAATAGTACCTAAGGGACCCAACAAATCCCTAATTGGAGTTATGGGATTCGATTCTTTTGCCACATTGTTATATTTTGAACTGTTGAATGGACATGGACCAACTCGAGAACAATTGAATGATGACAAAATTATCAAAGATTGGCCTTCCTTATTTCGATTCAACAACGTACCAATAGTTCCTTGATGCTGGGTAACTAATGGAATCTTCGCTTTGGAATAAAAAGGATTGATATTGGTGCGATCTAATCCATTATTGGGAATCAATCCTGAACCCGCCGTATCATACCTTTTTCCGGCATATGAAATAGTAGACTTGACTAACTCAATTCTTATGAAATCGCGAATCAGATCATTTGCCCTTACCTCAACAAAGGAAGCACGAACCTCTTCTATAGAACCTTTTTTTTCTTGGTCCCAATTCAATACTAAACAAGTCCGAACTAATTGAATACTTGTGTGATAAATTCCGCGAATTGACTTTCCATTTCCATAAAGGATATAATTGACAACTTTAAGTTCGACATTATCTTTTTCCTGCAAGAGATCTTGAGGGAAAAGTTTTGCTAAATTTATCCCATCAGCTATTTCATATGTGACTACGGGTCGAACCAAAACAAAATATTTTTGGGGGGTGGGTGTGATCCGTTGGACATAGATCCAATTTTTCAATTTTTTTTTTGATTCCTTAGAATTTTTTTTTTCCGTTCCCGGTGGTATCAAAATGCCGCTGTGTTTGGATATCTTATCTGTCTCCCCGGGAAAATGAATATCTCCAGAAAATATTTTCAGTTCAATACTTTTTTTTTTTCTCTCCACTCGGACTAATCCACCTACTCGGCTTCTTGTATTTGTATTTAAAGCGAGTTGTGTATCTACTCCAATAATACTATTGTTCCGGACCATTATGGACGAAGATCCGGGTAAGATATGCACCTCTTCGGGAATAAAAAAAAACCGATCCACTTTCATTTGGTATTTCGGACTAAATTCTTTTGCTCCTCGATACTCAATCAAATCTTCTTTTTTTACGATTGAATCCACCTCTACGATCCCATATTTAGTAATTCCCGAACTCTTTCTGCTGTATCGTGGATCATCAAAATAAGCAAGAATACTATTTCTACGTAAAATACCATTTATGGGTATTTCAATCGAAATACCAAAAGAGGGTATTAGTTCTTTCTCTCGTTCTTGATCATATTGTAATGGGATGAGAAATCTATTTCTTCGCCTTTTCGCCAAGAAATCAGAATTCTCTTGGAGAATCGAAGGATATATGAAATTCCAATACCCATTGGATATGATTCGATCAAGTCTTGAATAGTCAAGAATTTCCCTATCTTTTTTACCAGAAGGATCCAACAATTTATGTCTTACTCGATCATTAGTGATTAATCGGTCAGAGATATATCTTTCGTCGACAGAAAAAGAATGAGCATTCATTTGATCTTGATCCTTGTGGAGCGAAAAAGACACTATACTAGATCTGCACGGACCCCCGGCTAATATCCATAAATGACTTGTTTTTGGTAATAGATGAACATTACTATATGTATATTCAGGTGCATGGTAGACATCGGTACTCCAGTGCATTTCTCCCTCTGATTCAGAATAAATATGTTTTCGAACCCTCTCTTTAAAATGAAAAGTAGACGTTCCGGCACGAATCTCAGCAATCACTTGTTCAGATTCTACATATTGATCATTTTGAACTAAAATCAAAC